ACACAAATCTATTGGTTCCGTTAAGGTAGCTATATGCTGTGTATTATCAATGATTTCCACGGAGGGCGGTAAAATGATGTCTCGGGCAGTTATAGATCCGGGACCTTGGACACAAATAAGCGCGTTGCACGTTCCATACAGATTACTTCTTAATACAATCTCCTGCAAATTCATTAAAATTTCATGTACTGATTCTTGAATACCTACTATGTTAGAATAGTCATGTGGTATGTTCTCAGATTTTGCACGTGTAATGCATGTTCCTTCCATTTCGCCAAGTAACGCTCTTCGCATCGCAATGCCTATTGTGTCGGCTTGACCTTTCATAAGTGGAGACAGAATAAAGCGTCCATAATAAAGACGCTTACTGTCTCTTCTTGATTCAACACACTTCCACTGTAGTGTCCGAGTAGATACTTTGACTTTCTCTCGAACCATAGTAATTTTATTTGATCAGATCATTGAATCGTTTATTTCTCTTGAAACCCTTTCAGCCTTTATTTATTTCTATACCCGTCTTTTTTTCGGGGGTCTACAACCATTATGTGGCATAGGGGTTACATCTCGTACGAAACTTAAAAGTATACCGCTTCTACGAATAGCTCTTAATGCCGCATCTCTTCCCAGTCCAGGGCCTTTTATCCTTACTTCAGCTCGTTGTATACCTTGATCTACTACTGCTCGAATAGCATTTCCTGCTGCGGTTTGAGCAGCAAAAGGTGTTCCTCTTCTTGTACCCTTGAATCCACAAGTACCCGCGGAGGACCAAGAAATCACCCGACCCCGCACATCTGTAACGGTCACAATGGTATTGTTGAAACTTGCTTGAACATGAATAACTCCCTTTGGTATTCTACGCACATTTTTACGTGAACCACTACGTGTATTTTTACGTGAACCAATTCTTAATATAGGTTTTGCCATTTTTTTTTATTTCACAAGAAATATATGGATATATCCATTTCATGTCAAAACGGACCTTTTTTGCCAGCTCTTCGGACGTACTTTTTCTTTTACTTTATTTCCTTTAGTAAAATTATCTATCCTTGTCTTTGTTTATGCCTCGGGTTGGAACAAATTACTATAATTCGTCCCCTCCTACGGATTAGTCGGCACTTTTCACAAATTTTACGAACGGAAGCCCTTATTTTCATAGTTATTATTCCTTAATTCTGTGAATATACTTAATTGTTGGACGAAAAAAGGGTTTCTTGATATTTTGAAATCTTCAATTGTATCTTCGTGAAAGGAATGTTTAAATTGAAAAAACCGCGTAATTATTTGAATCCGTGTTAAGGAGTCTATAAAATGGATGTCCCCTGATTAACGTATATATAAGAACTTACTAAAATTTTTACTTTTTTCTCCTAGGGGTATACCTAGACAAAAAAAATATGTCGACTCTTTTTAGAAGCATGATCTAGAATCAAAAAAATCTTCAGTATCTAAACAAAATCGAACCATGCGGTTCAGAAGTGATTCAGAACGAAAACTTTCATGAATTCAGATTTTTTTCTTTAATTCCATTCAAGGTAAAACATCTTAAACTTTTTTTAACAGGGGCAATATTACACAACCCCCCCCCCTTTTTTTTTACAAATGGTAAGTGCCGGATAGCCCATTTTGATATTAGAATATTAGAAAGGTTACCATATATAACACAAAATTTCTCCGCCGACTCTTTTTAGTCGAGCTTCTCGGTCTGTCATTATACCTCGAGAAGTCGAAAGGATTACAATTCCTATTCCGCCTAAAATTCGCGGAATTCGTTGAGAATTAGAATAGATTCGTAGACCCGGTCGACTTATTCTCTTTAAATTTAAAATAGTTTTATAGGATTCTTTCTTATTTCGTCTATGTCTTAGGGTTAAAATCAAAAAATATTGGTTGTTTTCGCGATGTTTCCGTACGTTTTCGATAAAACCCTCTCGTAAAAGTATTTTAACAATGCTTTCGGTGATGTTAGTCGATCCTATCCGAACCGTTCCTTTTCTATTCATATCAGCATTTCGTATAGAGGTTATTATATCAGCAATAGTGTCTTTCCCCATGATACGTTCAAATCCCTTATTGTTCTATAATTTTGATATAATCAACATGTTCTTTTTCTTTTATTTATATAGATGAATTATAAATTTTATATTAATATATGAATTCAATTATTATTATTATTTTTAGTATTAAGGGTATATGCGTGATACACAATCTATTAATTAATTTTATTTCAATACCATTTTTTTTTAATCCTATACTACCTCTCGATATTTAGGTCTTATAATACCTCAGGAGCTAATGAAACTATTTTAGTAAAATTTAATTGTCTCAATTCCCGTGGGATCGCCCCAAAAACCCGAGTTCCTTTTGGATTTCCTTCTTGATCAATGACAACTGCGGCATTATCATCATATCGTATTATCGTTCCATTGTTACGTTTGAGTTCTTTACAAGTACGTACAATTACAGCTCTGATCACTTCTGATCTTTCTAGAGGAGTATTTGGTATTGCTTCCTTGATTACAGCAACAATAACGTCACCAATATGAGCATATCGTCGATTACTAGCTCCTATTATTCGAATACACATCAATTCTCGAGCCCCGCTGTTGTCTGCTACATTCAAATAGGTTTGTGGTTGAATCATATCAGTTTTTTGTATCTCTTCTTTTAATGGAAAGGACGAAGTAAAAAAATATTGTTTGTCAAAAAATGAAAACTAACAATCTTTTTATCCTTAAAAATTGTTTACCTTTTTCATTCTATATTTCTATTCAGAAATAATGAATTGGGTTTTTATAGGCATTTTTGATGCCGCTATTGAAATAGCTTTTCGGGCTATATTTTCGGGTACCCCACCCATTTCATAAAGTATTTTACCTGGTTTAACCACAGCTACCCAATACTCGGGGGATCCCTTCCCCGAACCCATCCGTGTTTCCGCAGGTCTTACTGTAACTGGTTTGTCTGGAAATATACGTACCCAAATTTTTCCACCACGTCGTACATTTCGTGTCATTGCACGTCGCCCTGCTTCTATTTGTCTAGATGTGATCCAAGCGGGTTCAAGTGTTTGAAGAGCATATCTGCCAAAACAAATACGATTCCCACGATAAGATATTCCTTTTAGTCTTCCTCGATGTTGTTTACGAAATCTGGTTCTTTTTGGGTTATAGTTGATGGTTTTTTTATAAATTAGCAATTCCATCTCTACTACAGAACTGAACGTGAGAGTTTCTTCTCATCCAGCTCCTCGCGAATAAAAGGACTTGTATTAAGATATAGATGTAGTTAATGATTAATCTTATTAATCATGGAATTTTTAAAAATTTCATCTGATCTATTCTAAATTTGTATATGTCTTTTTCGAAATGGAATTCAAGATCAATTCTCTTTTTTTAAAAAGAACGTAATATCATCATCTCGCATGTCATTTTTGGTAGAGTTCTAATATTCTAAAAAATCCTTATTTTTTGATCTTTTTAAAAAATTTTGTTGTATTTGATTCCTTTTTTTTATTTGAAAAAAAAAACACACACAAATTTTTCGCCGGCGAATATTTTCTCTTTCAATATCTATTTAAGTTTGATGCTTATCCAATAAGGTCAAGGTCTCAGAATCAAAATCAGAATAGATAAAAAAGTTTCTGATTTCTTCCGCCATCCTATCCAATGAATTACTTTGTTTCTCAATAGAATCTTGTATATTCATGGGTTCCGTCGTTCCCATCGCTTCTTAATTAATCCTTAGGCCCGAATTCTACAATGGAGCTCTTAAATGAAATTACAAATTTCATTTTGTAATTTGTTTTTTTTGAGTCAATTTTCTCAGTTTTTATTGGCTCAAGGCTCTTCATTTTTTGTTTTCCGAACATATTTTTTGAATTATTATGAATGAATCTACATTGATGCTTTATTACATTGCTTTTCTTACAGTGACCCCATAGATCTTCCAAATTGGAATCATATATCATTGATAGTCATTTTTTTTCTTTCTCTCATCCTTCCATTTATCCGCATACTTTTTCGATTACCTTTCATAACTTATAATCATATTTCTTTATTCTTTTTTTTATTCAGTTGCTACAATGATATGATCAGTCTATCATATCTTGACTGGTTTTTTGGATCCAGATCAGATAATGCGAAGCAATGAGTTGCTTAGGTTATTTATTAATGCTATAGTTATTAGTTGTTCTTATAGGTAAGTTCTTTTTTTTTTCTTACTCTAATCGAATCCTAAACCAACGAGTCACACACTAAGCATAGCAATTATATCAAAGGAGTTTTGATGGAAATTTTTATTCAACCTTATAGAATTGCTTATTTTTTTCTTACTGCATAGTGTTATACTAAATAGTTTTCGTTTTTTATCGTTGGATAAAAGCTAAAGCCAAATACAGTTTTTTTATTCTTCGTCTACGAATATCCAAATTTTGATTCCTAAGACCCCATAAATCGTTCGAACTGTATAGGAACAATAATCAATTTTCGCTTCAATTGTTTGTAAAGGAACTCTGCCTTCTCTGATCCATTCAACACGTGCAATTTCTTTTCCATCGATACGTCCTGCAATTTGAACTTGAATTCCTTTTGTATTCGCCTGTTCAGTTAATTCAATAGCTTTTTTCATTGCTTTTCGAAAAGAAACACGATTTTTTAATTGTCCAGCTATAAATTCTGCAAGAATATTAGGATGTCCATACGGAGTGGAAATTCTGGTAATAGCAATGTTAAGTTTTCTATTGACACAATTAAGTTCTTTTTGAACATTCATCTGTAATTCTTCGACTCTTCGGGGTTTATCTTCAATTAATAATTTAGGAAATCCCATATAGATTATGACCTGAATGAGATCGATTCTTTTTTGAATTTCGATACGTGCAATTCCCTCCATACCAGAGGATATTCTTATATTTTTTTGGACATAATTTTTAATACAGTCTCGTATTTTTTTATCTTCTTCTAAACCTTCACAATACTTTTTTGGTTGTGCAAACCAAAGAG